CGGGGGATTTCGTGATATTTCGTATTGGCTGTCTTGTGTTTCTAATAAGTTGTTTAATTGTCGGCATATCATACATATATATAATAAAATAAGTTGGTTTAGATCGATCTTAACCTGATTTATTGATGATTATGAATTATTTACATTCAATATCAAATCACGGAAAAATAGAATTATGGAGGGAATCATATAGTTAGGCGAAATCCCCAATAGTTTCATTTTCGACCGCTACAAGATCAACAATGCCATGAGCTTGGGCTTCTGTTGCTGACATAAAAACATCTCTCTCCATGTCTTCGGATATAACCCATAAAGGGTTACCTGTTCTTTGTACATAAACCTTTGTGAGGGTTTCGCGAAGTCTAAGTAGTTCTTCCGCTTCCAAGATAAATTCCCCTGCTTGTGCCTCATAAAAAGAACTAGCAGGTTGGTGAATCATAACCCTGATAATATTGATCTAACATCATGCATGAACGGTTCTTCTATCTTGAAGAATTGGATTAAAGTAAGGACTAAAAAAAACAAGAAAAAAAATAGAATTGAACGACGGACCGTACAGGCACCTTTTGTGCATTGCATACGGCTCTGCAATGGAATTTCCTTTTCCCCTTTCTATTTTATCGAAGAAAAAAAAAAGGAATCCGTTCGATCTAGATTGTTGAATGATCCATTTACCACCCTTCCTTTCATTCATATTGTAATGTAAAAAAAAAAATACTATGATGGTTCTGTTGCTTTCTATATTTATCTCGTCTGTGATTTAGCAATCCCAAAGTTTCTTTTTTTTTTTTTCGTACTCTTTTCTTCGTAAGAGAAATATCAGAAAAAGGCTTCTGGTGTGGAAGAAAACGGTTTGTGACGCTGAAATGCACTCCCGACATAGAAGATCAAGTCGGAAATAACCTTTTTTCATACTACTATCTCGATAGAAAATATCGTGTTAGAAAAAACAATAATAGTTTGTTCATATCGAACTCGAAGTGCCATGCTATTATTACCTATTATTCATATTCAATATGGCGAAGGCATAGTCGTCTTCTTCTTTTTTTTTTTTAATAAAAACTCATTGGCGCCAAGCATGGGGGAATGCTAGACGTTTGGTAATTTCCCCTCCGACCAGAATGAAGGATCCCATTGAAGCGGCTAATCCCATGCATATTGTATGTACATCGGGCGAAACAAATTGCATAGTATCATAAATAGCGATTCCTGGTATTACCCATCCACCAGGGGAATTTATAAACAAATAAAGATCTTTAGTATCATCTTCTATACTGAGATATACCATGAGACCAACAAGTTGATTTGAGATCTCGCTATCAACTTCTTGTCCTAAAAAAAGTAATCTTTCTCGATAAAGTCGGTTGATTAGGACAAAATTATATCCCTTTTGAACCGTACGTGCATCTTTGGATGCATACGGTTCAAAAAAATTGCGAAAATAAAGAATCAATGTGTCGATTCCAATCCTATCTCTCTTTTTTTTAAGAGATTCCTGCTTTTCTAATGAAGGGGTTTTTTCTTCCATTAAAAAAAGAAAGAGTTTTTACCCCTTCCTAAAAAAAAGAATTTACTGAACTTATTTAATTAACCTCTCATTGATGTATTGTTTCGTCGAGATTTAAATCACGATGTCATTTTCTTGTTCCTGAATGGGTCCTTTGAATTCTTTTAGGTTCATGTTCTACTCCGGGGAAAGATCTATCCGAATTCTAGTTGTACATATAGGACAAATGATCTCAGTACCACTTCTTTTTGCTACGAGTTTTTTTTTCAATTCGTTTCATGTCTCCAAAAAACTATTCAATGTATTGTATTTATTATAATGGTTGACATGGCAGTTTAAGAGTGCTTCTCTAATTAAATAAATAAAATAGAAGAATCTTCTATGCATAGCTACAAGCGGTAATTCTACATATATTACTATTACCCATTTGGTATTTTATGAGCAGAGCCTGGATACTCCATTTTTTTAGTTCAAGTTAACCATAAATTCTTCTAATTAAGAATATTTCTCCTCAATTTAAATTAATCTAATTTAACTTCACGCTACGCATGATTGATTCTTCAATCAATACAATATTTCTTGGGCGAAACAGAGGATATCTCGATCGGGGAGAAAATGGGGAAATTCCATATGACCCAATATGTCTGACAAGTCGCACTATACGTCAACCCAAACTGCATCTTCCTCTCCAGGACTTCGAAAAGGTACTTTTGGAACACCAATGGGCATTAAATTAAAGAAAGAATTTAAGTACTATACTTCACTTTAATATGGAAACGTAAGAATGAGTTTATTGTCTTCTTCGAAGGTTTTTAGAGAAAGATAGAATTAAGAAAGAAAAATCTTAATGAAGAGATAGATCGTTCGAATACTAAAAAGGATCCATACATTCATTCCCCCCAAATAGGACTAATGCTCCCATTGCGTATTGGTACTTATCGGGTATAGAATAGATCTGCTTCTCTTTGTTCTTACGAACAGAATTACGCCGTTATTTTCAACGGAATACAATAAAAAGTAACCTTTTCTCATACAGAATTCGCTGAAAAGATTAGGTAAATAGTATAAGTCTATTGCAATGCGATAAAGTTACATAGTGTCTATTTTTCTTTGAGAAAGGGGTATTTCCATGGGTTTGCCTTGGTATCGTGTTCATACTGTCGTATTGAATGATCCCGGCCGATTGCTTTCTGTCCATATAATGCATACGGCTCTAGTTTCCGGTTGGGCCGGCTCGATGGCTCTATATGAATTGGCGGTTTTTGATCCCTCTGACCCTGTTCTTGATCCAATGTGGAGACAAGGTATGTTCGTTATACCCTTCATGACTCGTTTAGGAATAACCAATTCATGGGGTGGTTGGAGTATTTCAGGAGGAACTGTAACGAATTCGGGTATTTGGAGCTATGAAGGTGTGGCCGGAGCACATATTGTGTTTTCTGGCTTGTGTTTTTTAGCGGCCATCTGGCATTGGGTGTATTGGGACTTAGAAATATTCTGTGATGAACGTACAGGAAAACCTTCTTTGGATTTGCCCAAAATCTTTGGAATTCATTTATTTCTCTCAGGAGTGGCTTGCTTTGGCTTTGGCGCATTTCATGTAACAGGCTTATATGGTCCTGGAATATGGGTGTCTGATCCTTATGGACTAACTGGAAAAGTACAATCTGTAAGTCCAGCGTGGGGCGCGGAAGGTTTTGATCCTTTTGTTCCCGGCGGAATCGCCTCTCATCATATTGCAGCAGGTACACTGGGCATATTGGCAGGCCTATTCCATCTTAGTGTCCGTCCGCCTCAACGTCTCTACAAAGGATTACGTATGGGCAATATTGAAACTGTACTTTCTAGTAGTATCGCTGCTGTTTTTTTTGCAGCTTTTGTTGTTGCTGGAACTATGTGGTATGGTTCAGCAACAACCCCAATCGAGTTATTTGGTCCCACTCGTTATCAGTGGGATCAGGGATACTTCCAGCAAGAGATATATCGAAGAGTTGGTGCCGGACTAGCTGAAAATCTAAGTTTATCGGAAGCTTGGTCTAAAATTCCTGAAAAATTAGCTTTTTATGATTACATTGGTAATAATCCGGCAAAAGGGGGATTATTCAGAGCGGGCTCAATGGATAGCGGGGATGGAATAGCTGTTGGATGGTTAGGACATCCCGTCTTTAGAGATAAAGAAGGGCGCGAGCTTTTTGTACGTCGTATGCCTACTTTTTTTGAAACATTCCCGGTAGTTTTAGTAGATGGAGATGGAATTGTTCGGGCAGATGTTCCTTTTCGAAGGGCAGAATCAAAGTATAGTGTCGAACAAGTAGGTGTAACTGTTGAGTTCTATGGTGGCGAACTCAATGGAGTCAATTATAGCGATCCTGCTACTGTGAAAAAATATGCTAGGCGCGCACAATTAGGCGAAATTTTTGAATTAGACCGGGCTACTTTAAAATCTGATGGTGTTTTTCGTAGTAGTCCAAGGGGTTGGTTCACTTTTGGGCATGCTTCGTTTGCTTTGCTTTTCTTTTTTGGACATATTTGGCATGGCGCTAGAACCTTGTTTAGAGATGTTTTTGCTGGTATTGATCCAGATTTGGATGCTCAAGTGGAATTTGGAGCATTCCAAAAACTTGGAGATCCAACTACAAAGAGACAAGTAGTTTGATACAAGATTGCTCTGGTATCTTTATCCTCTATCTCTATTTTTTTTCTCGGGTACCCGAGAAAAAAATAGAGACTTGAATCAACTTCTTTTCGTTGATTCTTTCCGCTCTTTTTTTATGGTATGGTAAATGATCCCACTCAATCAAACGAATAGATGTGAAAGCTATAATTGTAAACCACGATCGAATCTATGGAAGCATTGGTTTATACATTCCTTTTAGTCTCGACTTTAGGGATAATTTTTTTCGCTATCTTTTTTCGAGAACCACCTAAGGTTCCGACTAAAAAATAATGAAATAATTTTTCATTATAGAAACTGAAGTAATGGGCCCTCATATCAAGAGGCTCATTACTTCAACAAGTCTAGTCTCCGTGTTCCTCGAATGGATCTCTTAGTTGTTGAGAGGGTTGCCCAAAAGCGGTATATAAGGCGTACCCCGTAAAGCTTACAAGTAAACCTGATATGAAGATGGCGACTAAGGTTGCTGTTTCCATTTTTAGAAAATTTCAAGATCACAATGGATCTACGATAAGATCGTTTATTTATTTACAATTACAACGGAATAGTATACAAAGTCAACCGATCTCAACCAATGATTAAATAGGATTTATGGCTACACAAACCGTTGAGGGTAGTTCTAGATCTAGGCCAAGACAAACTACTGTAGGGAGTTTATTGAAACCATTGAATTCAGAATATGGTAAAGTAGCTCCGGGCTGGGGGACTACACCACTTATGGGAGTTGCAATGGCTCTATTTGCAATATTCCTATCTATTATTTTGGAAATTTATAATTCTTCCGTTTTACTGGATGGAATTTCAATGAGTTAGGTTCAT